GCTATGTAGGCTTTTGTTTACCGAGGGTTCGAATCCCTCTCTTTCCGTACCTTCATCTAAATAACCAATGTTATTGGCTACAATGTATCAAATAATAAAGGAATAAAAATATTGCTGCTTATTTTATTTATTACTTCGACGAAAAGAGAGCAAAATAGCCGGAACCCCCCCCCTTTTTTTTTTAGTTAGGTTTAAGTTTGACGGGAATAATATTCCACGACTAGCAATTCATTTATTTTTAAACCGACCCATTTATTATCTATTATTTGATTGACTAATCCTTTATATTGTAACGGCTGAAGAGTCAAATATTTTGGCAATTCCTCATGAGGGGATGAATCAAGATAATTTTGAATCAGAGTTCTAGATTTTTGTTCATCCTTCGCTGTAATAATATCTCGTGGTTTACAGCGATAACTTGGTATATCTACTATACGACCATTAACTAAAATATGTCTATGGTTAACTAATTGGCGGGCTCCAGGAATAGTCGATGCCATACCCAATCGAAAAAGGATGTTATCCAAACGCATTTCAAGTAATTGTAGTAAAACCTGACCTGTTGAACCTTTGGCTTTTCCGGCGATACGTACATATTTAAGTAATTGTCGTTCTGTAAGACCATAATGAAAACGCAACTTTTGCTTTTCTTCTAGACGAATACGATATTGAGATCTTTTACCGGAACGCGATTGGTTTCTAAGATCACTTCCGGCTCTAGGCCTTTTACTAGTTAGTCCCGGTAAAGCCCCCAGACGACGTATTTTTTTGAAACGAGGCCCTCGATAACGAGACATAAAGACTCCTGATTTTTGATTTTATTGAAATTTCATTTTACAGAATAAACCAAAATTAAAACTGAACTATAAATGAAGCAAAATCTACGGAATTATTGTATTACAAAGAATAATGAGATAAATTGTATCAATATCCGAACTCTATACTCTATTTGTCTTGTTATTGTATATATAAAATATATATATAAATAAAAGAAAAGTATCCTTTTCTTGATTTGTTGTGTAAAGATCTAACTCCTCCAATTTTTTATTCATAATTGGATCTTCCTACAACATAATAGATTGGTGACCCTTGGAAAAGGGGAGGAAGCCTTTTTTATTCTTATTATTTTCAGTATTCTTTGATGTCAAAGAGCCGCTACGCTATCAATCATGTAAAAACTAAAACAAGTAGAGAGAAGCCAGCTATCGGAATCGAACCGATGACCATCGCATTACAAATGCGATGCTCTAACCTCTGAGCTAAGCGGGCTCATATAATAGAAATTGTACATGCATAGGAATTCAGTAAATTATTGGAATTTTAGCTATTCAGAATTAATATAACTCTAAACTATAGCTCTAGATAAAGAATAGAAATATAAAATATAGTAGAATATTTCAAATAAATATTCAATATTTATAGACGATAATGATTAAGAGACTGTAGCGATATATAATTTCTATTTTTTTATCAATTATATGTTCATTATCCTAATCTTAATTAAAGATTGAAATTTCAATTCAAAATTGTTTTTTTTAGGATCTTATTTTTAGGATCTTATCTATTACTATATACTTATCTATTACTATATATATATATTAAATACTATAATATTATTATATACATTATTATATATAGATAATTTATTTAACTAATTTCATATATCTTTCTAAATATATTTAGACTTCTGATTACTAGATTAAAATTTTATCTAGAGTTATATATATTAGTTTATATATATGTTAGTTTATATATGTCTGAACTATTATATATTTTTTTTTAATGAATTATCTATTTTAAATAATATAAATAAAATTCGATTTATTATCTTAATCTTATCACTATCTTAATCTTATCAATTAATGGAAAGATTAGTTATAGAAATGATATGAATATAGTACTTATTAATACTGAATTAATGAGAATTCATTTTTTTAGTTAAGGAAATAAAAAAAGAATAAAAAAAAAAATGAAAGAAAAAGAAAGATGCAATCCAGATCATAATGCGACATTCCTCTGCTTTGACTCATAAAAGAAAAGCTGAAGCTAAGACACAAAAATCGACCGTTCAAGTATTCAAAATTGGATGGGAAAAATGAGAGGAAAAGAAGACTATATATGTGGTATATATCCAACTATATTGAATTGTGGGTACAGAAATGATAGAATCATTTCTGATTGCACCAGATACGGGTCTCCGATAGAAATGACAAAAGATGGAAAATAATAGGAAACATTTTTTGATATAGGAATCCGTGTCTAACCAATTCAAGGGTTACAGCATAAAATAAATGAAATCACAATAAGATCCTAAAATCTAAAAAAAAAAAGGGGGGATATGGCGAAATTGGTAGACGCTACGGACTTAATTGAATTGAGCCTTAGTATGGAAACCTACTAAGTGATAACTTTCAAATTCAGAGAAACCCTGGAATTTAAAATGGGCAATCCTGAGCCAAATCCTGTTTTACGAAAACAAAACACAAGGGTTCAGAAAAAG